GAGCGACAAAAAAAAATCATATTTAGGTAAACCACCTTGAATCTACTGCAGAGTGGTAGATCTTGGATCCAAGGTATAACCCTTTGTGACTGAGAAATATAAAGACGAAAAAGACCAATGAAATCTAGTTTCAAGGTTGTATTTAATGGTAAAGTTTGATTCCCATTAAACCCCCGAAATAAATATTTAACGAGTTTTTCCGTTTGTTTATATCCTATGCGTCTTCGTTTGGGTTATATCTTATGTGTCTCCTTTTGGTGGCTCTCAGCCTGAGTTATATTAAGTTATATTATGATGGCCACAGGGCCGCCCCTATGGTCCAGTGGTTAAGACATCTCTCTTTCACGGAGAAAACGAGGGTTCAAGTCCCTCTGGGGGTATACAAAACTCAAGACTATAGGAGCGGGATTTCCTATCAAGTGATCTATATTTGTCAAGTCCTTCTATTAGTCTACTTAGTGGGACTTTCTATTTTATATCAAGTGATATATATTTGTAAAGTCTGCCTGGGAAACGAAAGGAAGTGGCTTATGGAACGTCTAAAATAAATTAGACGCTGGGTCGATGCCCGAGTGGTTAAAGGGGACGGACTGTAAATTCGTTGACAAGATGTCTACGCTGGTTCAAATCCAGCTCGGCCCAACAATTCGCCAATCTACTTGATAGAACCCTTAAGAAATACCTGACCTGATACAAGAGAATAAAAAAGAATCCAAATTTTCTGCAAGATCTCTTCTTATTTCCCTGGGATTGTAGTTCAATAGGCTAGAGCACCGCCCTGTCAAGGCGGACGTTGCGGGTTCGAGCCCCGTCAGTCCCGACGTATCCAATCCAATAAGTACATCAATTCGCCTCTCCATTTTCTGTCAAAGAAGGGACAGAGAGCAATTGAATTCCGAAGGGGTTTCCCCTCTTTTTTTTTCAGGATTCTATCGAAGAAAGAACAAACCCTAAACTAAAATGAAATGAAAAGAACTAAAATAGTGAAGTTGATAAAATATTCCATCTTTTCTCCCGCGACTAATATTTCTCATACTTCTTTTTCTTCCAAAGAAAATTGGATCATTAAAATTTAGAACCTAATTCCTCTCTTTTTCCACTTCGCTTGTATTGTTTGTTGGGGTTTTGTAGTTAATGGAAACGGACGGGTGGTTAGATGATACTTCAGTTGATGGTTCTACAAGGAAGACCTAAGGTAGGTTATAGAAAACAAAGAACAGAAAAAAAAGATAAATAAATGAATTTTTGATTGGTCCGGGAATCCAATCTTGGATTCGATATGGATAAAGGATCTTCGTATGTTATACTATTCAATTCTCGACGACGAATTAATTTAATAGCTCAGATATTTTTATTCATGATATTGATCCGATTCAAAATCATCGATAGTTAATGTATTCATTGAATTGACAGGCGAAAAATTTATCATCTCTATGGGATTAAATCCCGAGTTATTGTGAAATAAAAAAACGATGAGATTATGGAAGTAAATATTCTTGCATTTATTGCTACTGCACTGTTCATTTTAGTTCCTACTGCTTTTCTACTTATAATTTACGTAAAAACAGAAAGTCAAAATAATTAATTACTTTAAATGAAACTTGACTTCTGAATTATTATTATTATCAATAGTTGAAGAAATCAAAAGAAAAGTATTCTATTTTTGCGTCTTAGATGAAATCCACGGGCTATAGTCGGCGGTATTCTATGAGATCCGAGAGTATGGTAAGTAAGAAATAAATTTCTTACTTACCATACTCTCTATTAGTGTTATAGTAGTATATAAAGTTATACTTGACTTTCTAATAAACTTGGTATACTATATTAGCTTCTATCTTCAATATATGTAGTTATTATTATCCATATATAGAATTGACGTAGGACCCAATTCTATTTCTTTGATCTATCTATTTATTCCGATTCCGATGAATCTCAAATAATTACTCTTTATAGACTACATTTCTCCACTAGAATCCAATGGAATTTAGAAATGAAGATATTTTTATTTGAAAATTTTTTTCAATTTAAATAAAAAATGCGTTGCAGAACGATCTATAAAACAGTTTCATTCCTCAACTAAAGTAGGAGTGCTTCTAAAGTCCACTTCTTCCCCATACTACGAGTGAAAGGGAAAATGTAAAGACTACCATTAAAGCAGCCCAAGCGAGACTTACTATATCCATGTGAATTATGTCCCTTATCTCTATGATAGAATTATTCCATTATTGCTCACTAATAATAGTAGAATGAATGGTCCAGAGTCAAAAAAGGATTCTGGCAGAACACTATTGATGAACGAAAAAAAAAATCCATTTCAAAAATTCCTATATGATTTCTAATGATTTCTAATCGGGAAAGAATAAACACAAGTAAAATACACAATGACATTACAAAGGAATGTTAGTAATGGAATCTATTAATCAAATACGAGGGCCCCTTCTTTTTTTTTTCGTGCCCTTGAAAGTAAAAATAGATCATAGATCAATTGCTAGATCATAGATCAATTGCTTTGCTATTCGTCTATATATATGTAGATTACAGTATAGAAAGCACTTTCCCCAACTAGTAGTTGAATTATCCCGGCTATACAATGTAATTCAAGACCCAATCAGTAGACATTACATTAGCAGTAGAAGAGAATCGGGAAGTCTTGCTTCGACCATTATTTCTAATTTTTCCATTAGAATCTTTCTTTGATTTGAATTTTAGATTCAAAGATTTCCAATCTTTTTTTTACAAAATTCCCAGAACAGAATAAAAGAGCACAACAGAATAAGAAATTTCAATTCGTTTGTTGATGAGGCGGCACCCGGATTTGAACTGGGGAAAAAGGATTTGCAGTCCCCCGCCTTACCACTCGGCCATGCCGCCAAAACGATACACAATAGGAGAAAAAATTCCCCCCCCCTTTTTTTTACTAGACTTTAGTTTATTGTACTTGCATATTGCATCCATTTTTTAATCCTTTTTCTAAATTTAGAAAAATTAGAAAAGAAACCTTTTATTGCCCTTTTGATTGTATTTGATCTACGCCTTCGATTGATTGTATAGTATCTCAAAACACACAATGCCGAAAAACTTCCACGGACTTTTGAAAAATAAAATGTGGATTTTCACTCAAAAAAGTCAAAATTTATGACAAAAGGGAACCATTAACTATTCCTTGACTGACAATTCGTGAATGATTCTGGGATTTGAATCTCAAATTTGGTTTGCCTAATGACATAAGAAAATACAAATTGATACATACTTAATTGATTGATTCTTTTGAATCAAAAATCCTTCTCAATTTCCATTATAATTATAACAAAAATTATAAGTATATGTAAACCCCAGAACGGAAATTGTTACACAGATACAAAATTGGCTATTTAGAGTATGTTGCCTATAAATAAAGGGAATTCGTTGGAAGAAAAAAAGGCCCGGCTGGGTATTGACCGGGCCAGGCCCAAAAGGCACTTCGAACAAAATAAAAGCAAGAAGGTCTTCTTTATTTATCTTTCTATTTGGATCTTTCGAGCATCTAAATGGAATTGCTAATTATATAATAACGATAAAGAATGTGAAAGAAATACTTTCTTTAATCCTTACTTGATGTGTACTGTAACATAGTAATTATCTTTTTCGATTGGGAGAGATGGCTGAGTGGACGAAAGCGGCGGATTGCTAATCCGTTGTACGAGTTATTCGTACCGAGGGTTCGAATCCCTCTCTTTCCGTTTCCGTTGATGACTTTTTATTTTTTTCTTTAAAATTTTGCAAACCCCTTATTTCTTTTTTTCCTAGTTAAATGTGTGGAATAGCTAAAATAAAATCTTAAGAAAATTGTAAAATCAAGCAAGAAAAACAAAATTTTTATTTTATTCTTCACGTCCAGGATTACGTCCTGGATCATTGGATAGGAATCCAAAGATGAAGAGAGAAACAAAGAATATTACTACTGTGTAAACGAAAAGTTTGAGAGTAAGCATTACACAACCTCCAAGATCATTTTTTGAAAAAGAAAAACGAGAAAAGATAATAGATCCTCCATTTTTATATCACATATCCTATTTTGACACCAAGAAATGAATTCTAAAAATAGAAAAAAATGTTCAGAAATTCAAATGAAGTTGAAATTTGTAATAAGAGTCTTTGATTACCACAAATAACTTTCATACCCACAATTAGATATTGTAAGGGACCCTAATCTAATAGGGTATTTCGCCGGAAAAAGGATTAAAATTGGGAAATAGGACGAGCCTGATTTCTCGCGGCTATTCGAAATTTCAATGTTTGAATTGAAGGTTCATACTGTCAGACTTATTTGATCTTATCAATTGTTATCATTTTTCTCGAATAAATAATGATAATGAATTTTCTAGGATAGTGTTAAAATCTTATCGAAAACTTACAGCAGCTTGCCAAACAAAGGCTAAAAGAAAAAAGAACAGAGGTATGACTGGCATAAAATCTACGATTGGATTCAAAAAAGCATAGGCTTCGGGCAATTTGGCGAAGAAAAGACTACTCGGATAAAGGGCAGAATTAAGACAGATCAAACTAAAGATATTAAGCATAACAGACATTTTTTTCGTCGAGATAATTGCATTTTGATTGAGTTATTGATATAAGGAAAAATGAAGAAAGTAGGGTAGACAAAAAAATCCTTCTTTTTCCGCTCAATCAAAAATCCTCCAATTCTCAAAGGAGAATAGAAGAAATCATACTTTCATACAATATCTTAATTGAATTATATGTAATGATCAATAAATCCAGTTGAATTATTATATATATACACATTCCAAAATCCTAACACGAATCGATAATAGATTCTATAAAGAATAAAGATTTTCTCTAGATATTTGGACTGGAATTGACGAACACTTAATATCAATATTATTCTTTATTATTATTATATTAATTAGTGTGCAATAAAAAAAGGAAATGGGGCGTAGCCAAGCGGTAAGGCAACGGGTTTTGGTCCCGCTATTCGGAGGTTCGAATCCTTCCGTCCCAGAGCATATCCATCCATTGTATCCTAATACTTCTTTTTTGTTCAACAAGGTTCTGTTTCAAGGTCTAATATTGGAATAGAATATTATTCCTCTTTTATTTTATATTTTTTCACAACACAAACTGAACTAAATCGAGTTCAAAATCCTTTTGTGACCCAGATAAAGATAAGATGGGGCATAGATCATAGTTGCAGAAAGATTACTTAACCTCAGGTTAAACAAAATATGAAAAGAAAATACATATAAAACGAGGAAGTGCTTAGCCTATAGGTATGTATATAGGTATGTATTGTTATCCTATTTCAGTGACAATAGTCTTTTTATTTTTGTGAAAAAGAAATTGCATCCCTAAAATAGTAAAATTGAAATATTTAACAATGATATTTCTTTTTTTTGTTCAATGTATTTAGCTTATTTACTTTATTTACTTTACATCATTTCATTGACAATTCCATTCGAAAAAAAAAAGCAAAGATTTCTCTTTCTTATTCTTATGTTCTTATGATGATGATAAGAAAATCAAAAAAGGGAGTCTTTACTATAAAACTTTACTCAAATAATAATGATGTAGATAGAAAGTAGGAAACTTTTTCAAATATCAAGTATCAAGATTTCTAATTTGGAATCATTCCTTATAGGTTCCATCTTTGGGAAGTTGAAAATGGGTCAGTCTATCTTATTGAGTCACTTCAAGAAGCAGAGTCAAATAGAATTTCCTTATTCGTGTGATGCTAGTTATGTTATTTCTATATTTTATTTTGATTTCTGTATATTTCTCTTAGATATTAGATATTTTTTTGCGAGATATATTTATAGAAAATTAGAAAAATGTTCATCAAAATAAAAATGTTCCATTCATACAAAAAAAGCCGAGGTCTTGCTAATTTTTCTGAAGAAAAATATTTCTTATTTATAAAAATAAATTATTATCTATGTAGAAAATAAGAAATATAAATGACTTTGTCTCTGTACTGATTGAACCAATGACTATTCATGATTCCATAATTGAATCAATTCCATACTGGTTCCAAATTCGAGGAATGTTATGGTAAAACTTCGTTTAAAACGATGTGGTAGAAAGCAACGTGCGACTTGAAGGACACGATCCCGTGTGGATTCTTATCCACCATTTTATATTAGGAATGAAGGTGCTCTTGGCTCGACGTCATTTGTTCTATTCTACTATAACTCTTCTTTTTTTTATTGGGTTATAATGTAAATAGTTCATGATGGAGCTCGAGTAGAAAGTATTGATTAATTTCTCAGGGGCAACGATCTAGGGTTAATGCCAATTAATAAATTGGAACAACTTCGTAAGTATATCTTCTATCTTCTATAATTAATATAGATAATAGAAATCAAAAGGATCCGATTCGAGCAAATTTGAAAAAAAAATTGTTGGAACGACTAAACCTTTTTCAATCCACAGTGTATCACGCACGAATCAACCGTTGGTATGATTCTTTGATAGAAAGAAATCACAAAAGGGGTATGTTGCTACCATTTTGAAAGGATTAAGAAGCACCGAAGTAATGTCTAAACCCAATGATTTAAAACAAAGATAAAGGATCCCAGAACAAGGAAACACCACTTTAATTGTCTCACGGATCCGAATAAAGAATCCAAATCCAAATATATTTTAAACGAGACAAAAAGGGTGGGTTAAAGACCACTCAATAAAAAAAATAGATTCAAAATTAAAGAAAAATCTTTCAAATTTTTGAATTAAATATTGAACTTGAGTTATGAGTACAAATGATTTTTTTTTTCAGGAAGGAAGCGAAATAAAAAAGACTATACTATGACTATGAGTTTAATTTAATTATAGAATAATTTAATTTATTTTATATGGATTCCTTTCCTATTTATTCTAATTTTATCCATAGACAAAACTTCGAATCATTTTTTCTCGAGCCGTACGAGGAGAAAACTTCCTATACGGTTCTAGGGGGGGTTCTTTTTCATCTACATCTATCCCGATGAGCCGTCTATCGAATCGTTGCAATTGATGTTCGATCCCGAAGAGAAGGAAGAGATCTTCGGAAAGTGGGTTTTTATGATCCGATCAAGAATCAAACTTATTTAAACGTTCCCGCAATTCTCTATTTCCTTGAAAAAGGTGCTCAGCCTACAGAAACTGTTCAGGATATTTTAAAAAAGGCAGAGGTTTTTAAGGAACTTGGCTCTAATCAAAACAAATTCAATTAATTAAATTAAGGAAATAAAAACTAAGGGTAGGATAGTGATTTCTATATCATTTTGGATATCTTTTCTATACTTTGTTTTTTTATTTCCTTCTTTTCTTGCTCTATTCGTATCTATTTATCATATCATTGATAATAATAATTTTCTAAGGAAAACCTTATTTGATTTATCCTCACAAAATAGCAAATTCCTGCAATTGGGTGGTTTTCATTCGAACTCTAATACCAAGTAAGAAACAAGGACTCGAAGTTATTCTATATAGATTCACTACACTATTGATTGCATAAATCCTTTTCTA